AAGACATGGTCTCTCTGGATCCCATTCAATTTCATTCGGAGGAGGAACCTTATAAGGATCGTATTGATTCTTATCAAAAAAATACAGGATTAACTGAGGCTGTTCAAACAGGCACAGGTCAATTAAATGGCATTCCCGTAGCAATTGGGGTTATGGATTTTCAGTTTATGGGGGGTAGTATGGGATCCGTAGTAGGTGAAAAAATCACACGTTTGGCTGAGTATGCTACCAATAAACTTTTACCTCTTATTCTAGTGTGTGCTTCCGGAGGAGCACGCATGCAAGAAGGAAGTTTGAGCTTGATGCAAATGGCTAAAATATCTTCCGCTTTATACGATTATCAATCAAATAAAAAGTTATTTTATGTCGCAGTCCTTACATCCCCTACCACAGGTGGGGTGACGGCTAGTTTTGGTATGTTGGGAGATATCATTATTGCTGAACCCAACGCTTACATTGCATTTGCGGGTAAAAGAGTAATTGAACAAACATTGAATAAGACAGTACCCGAGGATTCACAAGTGGCTGAATATTTATTCCATAAGGGCTTATTCGATCCAATCGTACCACGTAATCCTTTAAAGGGCGTTCTGAGTGAATTATTTCGGCTACATGCCTTCTTTCCTTTGAATCAAACTTAGATTAAGTAGAGCTGTAGAGTAGAGTCTTCATTTTTAATTTATTAATTAATTTAATAAAACGGAATAAATTTTTTAAAATTAAAATTATTAAATTCTAAGACAAGAGCACAAAATAACTAATAATATGAATAATAAAAAGGTGTATTATCATACATATATTTCGTGTAGAAACGTGTAGAAGGGTGAATAAGTCCGTTTATTTACATATTTTTTATTTACACATTTTTTTTATAGGTATTTAGTAAAAAAAAAATTATTAAAACATATACTTATATACTCCTTATTTAGGTATATACTCACTTAGGTATACTTAGTATAATATAGAATATAAGTATAATATAATTATTATATATAAAATATCTTTATAACAATATAAGGTTAAAAAAAAAATATTAATATAAAACAATAAATAAAAATAACAGGTACAAATATTAAATCGAGGTACCCATTCAATGATAGCTTTCAACAACTTTCCCTCCGTTTTTGTGCCTTTAGTAGGCTTAGTATTTCCGGCAATTGCAATGGTTTCTTTATCTCTTCATGTTCAAAAAAACAAGATTTTTTAGATACTATAGGGACAACTCTTATCCATTTTTTTTTTTTTTTTTTAAACTGACTTTGATCATAACACCCATATCTATTTAGTAGAATATGGTATAACATGTGGCTTCTTTCGAGCCTAAGCTCTTATGTATGTGTAAACATGATATATGGGTAAATGAATTCTAACAATTTTCAAATGGATCGGTATCGGGGAGAATTTCGGAAATGGAAAGTCAATATATCTATATGTGGATATCTATAGGAAATCATATGAAAGAGATGTTATTATTTTAGTTTGGATCTAAGCAATTCGATGAATTTTTCTAAAAGGTTCACATCATAGTAGTGCTGGTTGATGAGAGTTACTTCGGAAACAAAAAAAAGTAAAATCAAATTTATTTTTGTTATTCTTCCAATTCCAATAAAATGCAACTAGGTCTAGTGAGAGTATGAGTTGGCGATCAGAACGTATATGGATAGAACTTATAGCGGGATCTCGAAAAATAAGTAATTTCGGTTGGGCCCTTATTCTTTTTTTAGGTTCATTAGGGTTTGTATTGGTTGGAACCTCCAGTTATTTTGGTAGGAATTTTATATCTTTATTTCCTTCTCAGCAAATAAATTTTTTTCCGCAGGGGATCGTGATGTCTTTCTATGGGATCGCGGGTCTTTTTATTAGCTCCTACTTGTGGTGCACAATTTGGTGGAATGTAGGTAGTGGTTATGATCGATTCGATATAAAAGAGGGCATAGTGTGTATTTTTCGTTGGGGATTTCCTGGAAAAAACCGTCGCATATTTCTGCGATTCCTTATGAAAGATATTCAGTCCATCAGAATAGAAAATAAAGAGGGTCTTTTTGCTCGTCGGGTCCTTTATATGGAAATCAGAGGCCAGGGGGCCATTCCCTTGACGCGTACTGATGAGAATTTGACTCCACGAGAAATTGAGCAAAAAGCTGCTGAATTGGCCTATTTCTTGCGCGTACCAATTGAAGTATTTTGAAAAAAGGAACTGAAAAATGAATACTTTGCAAGAGGGAAAAAACTCAAGAACCCTCTTTTTTTTCTATACCATAACTTAACGGAAGTTTGTTCTGAACGCCTATTCGAGCCAAAGTAAACGTATACGAAGCAACCCTAAAACGAAATTTTTTGTGTCCATAATTTTTTTTTAATATAATATTTGATATTTTATTTAATAGAACGGGAGTTCTTTCGTCTCGAAATCCAACTAATATTAATTTGAAGTGGGCTCTTTCTTATTCTATTTCTGTATTCTTTCTAGATTCAAGGACTAACCTAACCGCTATACTGCATCACAAATAAAAACCTCGCAATAGATTAATGGGCTCGATGACTTGGGATATAACTTATGCTTGATAGAAATATTAGTATCATATAGAGTCGACGCATGGGGTGAGTTCATTAAAACTTCAAAAATTCACAGACGAAAAATGGCAAAAAAGAAAGTATTCATTTCCCTTCTATATCTTGCATTTATAGTATTTTTGCCTTGGTGGATCTCTCTCTCATTTAAAAAAAGTCTGGAATCTTGGATTACTAATTGGTGGAATATTAGGCAATCCGAAATTTTTTTGAATGATATTCAAGAAAAGAGTATTCTAAAAAAATTCATAGACTTAGAGGAACTCCTTCGTTTGGAGGAAATGATAAAGGAATACCCGGAAACGCATTTACAAAAGCTTCGCGTCGAAATCTACAAAGAAACGACCCAATTGATCAAGATGCACAATGAGGATCGTATCCATACAATTTTACACTTCTCGACAAATATAATCTGTTTCGTTATTCTAAGTGGTTATTCTATTCTAGGTAATGAAGAACTTGTTATTCTTAACTCTTGGGTTCAAGAATTCCTATATAACTTAAGCGACACAATAAAAGCTTTTTCTATTCTTTTATTAACTGATTTATGTATAGGATTCCATTCGCCCCACGGTTGGGAATTAATGATTGGCTCTGTCTACAAAGATTTTGGATTTGCTCATAATGATCAAATTATATCCGGTCTTGTTTCTACTTTTCCAGTCATTTTAGATACAATTTTTAAATATTGGATCTTTCGTTATTTAAATCGTGTATCTCCTTCACTTGTAGTGATTTATCATTCAATGAATGACTGAAAAATTATTGAACGACCCAATTATAATATTTGTTACTTTGTCCATAAGCAAAACACTCAAAATTGTACTTATTCTTTCTACCCAGCCAAGGGATCTCTCCAATATTTCAGAAAAATTATTTCAGTAAATAGCAAAATTATAGATAGGGAACTCTACTAGCGACCTACCTAATTTTATTGTAGAAAATTTCGGGATCAATGATTGGACCATGCAAACTAAAAAAACCTTTTCGTCGATAAAGAAAGAGATTACTCGATCCATTTCCCTATCGCTCATGATATATATAATAACTCAGGCACCCATTTCAAATGCCTATCCCATTTTTGCACAGCAGGGTTATGAAAATCCACGAGAAGCAACGGGCCGTATTGTATGTGCCAATTGCCATTTAGCTAATAAACCCGTGGATATCGAGGTTCCACAAGCGGTACTTCCGGATACTGTATTTGAAGCAGTTGTTCGAATTCCCTATGATCTGCAAGTGAAACAAGTTCTTGCTAATGGTAAAAAAGGCGCTTTGAATGTGGGGGCTGTTCTTATTTTACCCGAGGGGTTTGAACTAGCCCCGCCCGATCGTATTTCGCCCGAGATTAAAGAAAAGATAGGAAATCTGTCTTTTCAAAGTTACCGGCCTACTAAAAAAAATATTCTTGTGATAGGTCCTGTTCCTGGTCAGAAATATAGTGAAATCACCTTTCCTATTCTTTCCCCGGACCCCGCTACTAAGAAAGATGTTCACTTCTTAAAATATCCCATATACGTAGGTGGGAACAGAGGAAGGGGTCAGATTTATCCCGACGGGAGCAAGAGTAACAATAATGTTTATAATGCTACAGCAGCAGGTATAGTAAGCAAAATCATACGAAAAGAAAAAGGGGGATACGAAATAACCATAGTGGAGGCATCGGGTGGGCGTCAAGTGGTTGATATTATCCCTCCAGGGCCGGAACTTCTTGTTTCTGAGGGCGAATCCATCAAACTTGATCAACCATTAACGAGTAATCCTAATGTGGGCGGATTTGGTCAGGGGGATGCAGAAGTAGTACTTCAAGATCCATTACGTGTCCAAGGCCTTTTGCTCTTCTTGGCATCTGTTATTTTTGCACAAATCTTTTTGGTTCTTAAAAAGAAACAGTTTGAGAAAGTTCAATTGTCCGAAATGAATTTCTAGATCCGCGAATTTTTCAACATCAAACTCTAAAAAGAAATAAATTATTGTTGGCAATTATATTATGTAATTGTGTATGATCAAAAAAATTTTGTTTGTTTCTTTTTTCGGATTTCGGGAATTACTTATACTGGTCATGATGTGTATATTGTGAAGAAGACTATTTGATTTTACTTATCTCTTCTTTGTTTTTTCAATCCAAATCGAAGTGATATAGAATGAATCCGTAGTTTTATATTTGAATAGAATAAAAACAAAAGATAAATAAGCGGATAATATAAACCAAAGTATAAATGAAAGGAACAAAGGGTTTAGGGGGGGGGGGGGGTTGTGCGTCTCCTAGTCTTTGACACAAGAAAAGGGATTTTCCACAACCCTTTCTTGTGTCGAATTAATAATGATTCTTGATCCTATTCGTCAAAAATTCCTATTCGTAGGTTCCATTTTTTTCGGTTTATCATAACCTTTTTTCGATTTATCATGTTAAGTAGTGGACAAACAAA